ATCTTAAATTTTTATTTCTACACACGTCGTTTTTTTGGAGGTCTACAGCCATTATGTGGCATAGGGGTTACATCCCGCACAAAAGTTAATAGTATACCGCTTCTGCGAATAGCGCGTAATGCCGCGTCTCTTCCGAGACCAGGTCCTTTTATCATGACTTCTGCTCGTTGCATACCTTGATCCACTACTGTACGAATAGCGTTTCCTGCTGCGGTTTGAGCAGCAAAGGGCGTCCCTCTTCTTGTACCCTTGAATCCACAAGCACCAGCGGAGGACCAAGAAACCACTCGACCCCGTACATCTGTAACAGTCACAATAGTATTATTGAAACTTGCTTGAACATGAATAACCCCCTTTGGTATTCTCCGTGTATTCTTACGTGACCCAACACGTCCGTTCTTACGTGAACCAATTCTCGGTATAGCTTTTGCCATATTTTTTCATCTCATAAATATGAGTCAGAGATATATGGATATATCCATTTCGTGTCAAAAATTTACTTTTACATCGGGTGTTTTAACAAGTCTGATTATCCTTGTCTTTGTTTATGTCTTGGGTTAGAACAAATTACTATAATTCGTCCCCGCCTACGGATTAGTCGACATTTTTCACAAATTTTCCGAACAGAAGCTCGTATTTTCATATTTGGCATTCCTCATTTTAATAAAGGGTTTCTTTCAATTTTTCATCTCGAATCATATTCCCACGAAAGGCATGTTGAAGTTGATAAAAACACCTAATCTTTCGAATCCTTAGTGCGAAGTCGATAAATTATACGTCCTCTGGTTGAATCATAACGACTTACTTCAATTTTGACTCTATCGCCTGGCAGTATCCGTATAAAACTACGTCGGATCTTTCCTGAAACATAACCTAGAATCATATCTTGATTATCTAAGCGAATCCGGAACATACCGTTGGGAAGGGATTCAGTAATTAAACCTTCATGAATCCATTTTTGTTCTTTCATTCCAGGTAAAGCCTCCTTGAAGTATCAACTGATGGAGGAGGAACAATATTAGATAACCCGCCCTTTTTCTTTTTCTTTTCACAAATCCGAAGTTTCGGACCCAATTCGTATATTAGAAAGATTACCATATATAACACAAAACTTCTCCACCAATTCTTTCTAGTCGAGCCTCTCGGTCTGTCATTATACCTCTAGAAGTAGAAAGAATTACAATTCCCATCCCACCCAAAATTCTAGGAATTTGTTGGTAGTTCGAATAGATTCGGAGACCAGGCCGGCTGATCCGTTTTAAATTTAAAAAATTTCTATAAGCCTTTTTACTATTCCTTCTATGCCGTAGGGTTAAAACCAAAAAATCTTTTTTGGTTTCTTTGTGTTTTCTCACGTTTTCGATAAACCCTTCTCGTAAAAGTATTTTAACAAGATTTTCGGTGATATTAGTAGATGCTATTCGAACCACCCTTTTTCTATCCATATCAGCATTTCGTATAGAGGTTATTATGTCAGCAATAGTATCCCTACCCATGGTGAATTAAAATTTTTGGTGCTCCCCAATTTTGATATAATCAACGTATTTTTCTTTTTTTTTTTACTTTTTGTATGAATTGAAATTCTTAAAGGCATATGCGTGAGACACAATCTCCTAAAAAAGATGAATCTACTTCTTAATTATTAATTTTAATTCGTTTTTTTCAAATATTTTAACTTAAAATTAAAACAAATGGCGGTCTTATCTTATTTTATAAGACCTTACAATACCTCCGGAGCTAATGAAACTATTTTAGTAAAATTTAATTGTCTCAATTCCCGGGCAATTGCACCAAAAACTCGAGTTCCTTTGGGATTTCCTTCTTGGTCAACGACAACTGCAGCATTGTCATCATATCGTATTATCATACCGTTATCACGTTTGAGTTCTTTACAAGTACGTACAATTACAGCTCTGACCACCTCTGATCTTGATAGTGGCATATTTGGTACTGCTTCTTTGATCACAGCAACAATAACGTCACCGATATGAGCATATCGACGATTGCTAGCTCCTATTATTCGAATACACATCAATTCCCGAGCCCCGCTGTTATCCGCTACATTCAAAAGGGTCTGAGGTTGAATCATATCATGTTTTAAAATCTATTCTTTCAATGCAAAGCAAAGAATGAAGAAAAAAAGAAATATTGTTTGTCCAAAGAAAGAAACCGGCACTTGTGATTTTTTTTTAACCCCAAGACCTTTTCCCTTTGAGTCGTTTTTATCCCGAAACAATGAAATGAGTTCGTATAGGCATTTTTGATGATGCTATTGAAATTGCCCTTCTAGCTATATTTTCTGTTACTCCACCCATTTCATAAAGTATTCGACCGGGTTTAACAACAGCTACCCAATATTCAGGGGATCCTTTCCCCGAACCCATACGTGTTTCTGCGGGTCTTACTGTAACCGGTTTGTCTGGAAATATACGTACCCATATTTTTCCACCACGGCGCGCATTTCGTGTCATTGCTCGTCGGCCTGCTTCTATTTGTCTAG